GACAAATTCTTTCATTCTTTTTCTCTTCAATCAAAACAAAAATGAACAATTAGAAATTAATTCTATAGGGTTGAATAAAGATTCGATTGACCATTTGATATAATTGCTATGCTTAGTGTGTGACTCGTTGGTTTTTTGTAGGATTAGGGTTCAAAACAAAAAATGGACCGGCCCATACATAGTATGAACTCAAAATTACAGAATTAATAACCAACTCATCGCTTCACATTATCTAGATCTAAACAACCAGTCAAGATATGATATATTGGTCATATCATTGTAGCAACTGAAATCTTTTTTGCATAAACACAAAAAAAAAACCAAACCAATCTGATTATGAGTTTGGGAAGCGAAATCTAGAATGATGTGGATAAATGGAAGAAGGGTGAGAGAAAGAGATAAAAAGAACGCCAATGATATATGATTCCAATATAATATGTAAGGTCTATGAATCATTTCATAAAAAGCAATGTAATAAAGCATCAAACTAATTCCTCCCGAATTAAATGAATATGTTCATAGAAAAAAAATCAAGAGCCTAGAGCCAATAAAGACTGAGAAGATTGACTCAAGAACAGGAGCTCCATTGTATAATTCAGACCTAACCATTAATTGAGAAGCGATGGGAACGACGGAAACCTGTGAATACAGAAGATTCTATTAAAAACGAATCCTAATGATTCATTGAGTGGGATGGCGGAACAAACCAGGTATCAATTCATTTGTTCTGAAAGATCGTGGGCTAACCTTACAATTGAAATAGATATTGAAAGAGTAAATGTTCGCCCGCGAAAGCTTTATTTTACCGAATTGCTCTATTTTTTGAGCGATCCGATATGATAAAGACAAAACAAAATAAAGATTCGTTATAGCCTTATATATTATTATATTATAAATAAATTATAAATAAAAAATTACATTATCTAGAAATATATGTTTAGCTATATATCCAAAAGCTATATATAAACAAGATATAAAAATTTCTAATAGAAATAGATTAGATGAAAATTAGATGAAATATCAAAGAATCCCACGATTCAGTGTATTATTCAAAAAAATGGAATTTTATCTTAACTAAATTTTTTTGAATCATTTCATTCGCGAGGAGCTGGATGAGAAGAAACTCTCATGTCCGGTTCTGGAGTAGAGATGGAATTTTAAAAAGACCCATCCACTATAACCCCAAAAGAACCAGATTCCGTAAACAACATAGAGGAAGAATGAAGGGAATATCTTATCGAGGTAATCGTATTTGTTTCGGTAGATACGCTCTTCAAGCACTTGAACCTGCTTGGATCACATCTAGACAAATAGAAGCGGGGCGACGAGCAATGACACGAAACGTACGCCGTGGTGGAAAAATATGGGTACGTATATTTCCAGACAAACCAGTTACAGTAAGACCTACAGAAACACGTATGGGTTCGGGGAAAGGATCCCCCGAATATTGGGTAGCTGTCGTTAAACCAGGTAGAATACTTTATGAAATGGGCGGAGTAGCAGAAAATATAGCTAGAAAAGCTATTTCAATAGCGGCGTCCAAAATGCCTATACGAACTCAATTCATTATTTCGGGATAGGAATAAAAGAAAAAGAGGTCTTTGGGATGAAAAAAAATTGCAGGTTTCTTTTTTTGATTTTGGACAAACAATATTTCTTTTTTTTTCCTTCGTTCTTTGCATTGAAAAATCGAATAAAAAAATGATATGATTCAACCCCAGACCCATTTGAATGTAGCGGACAACAGCGGGGCCCGAGAATTGATGTGTATTCGAATCATAGGAACTAGTAATCGCCGATACGCTCATATTGGTGACGTTATTGTTGCTGTGATCAAAGAAGTAGTACCAAATATGCCTCTAGAAAGATCAGAAGTAATCAGAGCTGTAATTGTACGTACCTGTAAAGAACTCAAACGTGACAACGGTATGATAATACGATATGATGACAATGCTGCAGTTATTATTGATCAAGAAGGAAACCCAAAAGGAACTCGAATTTTTGGTGCGATCGTCCGGGAATTGAGACAGTTAAATTTTACTAAAATAGTTTCCTTAGCCCCTGAGGTATTATAAGACGAGACCATGATATAGTTATAGTAAGCGAATGAAATAGATTAATTAGTAGATTGTGTTTCACGCATATACCTTTAATTTAATATTTAATAGAATTCATAAATAAAAAAATAAAAAAGAGCATGTTGATTATATCAAAATTAGCAGGCACCAATAATTTTAGTTCATCATGGGCAGGGACACTATTGCTGACATAATAACCTCTATACGAAATGTCGACATGGATAGAAAAGTAACGGTTCGAATAGCATCTACTAATATCACCGAAAACATTGTTAAAATACTTTTACGGGAAGGTTTTATCGAAAACGTGAGGAAACATCAGGAAAGCAACAAATATTTTTTGGTTTTAACCCTGCGACATAGAAGGAATAGGAAAGGAACATATAGAACTATTTTAAATTTAAAACGGATCAGTCGACCTGGTCTACGAATCTATTCTAACTATCAACGAATTCCTAGAATTTTAGGTGGTATGGGGATTGTAATTCTTTCTACTTCTAGAGGTATAATGACAGACCGAGAGGCTCGCCTAGAAAGAATTGGTGGAGAAATTTTGTGTTATATATGGTAATCCTTCTGATATTCGAATTGGATCCGGAACTTCCTATTTGTGAAAAAAAAAAGAGAAAGGGCGGGTTGTCTAATATCACTACTCCTCCATTAATTAATACTTTAAGGGGGTTTTACCTGGAATGAAAGAACAAAAATGGATTCATGAAGGTTTAATTACTGAATCACTTCCCAACGGTATGTTCCGGGTGCGTTTAGATAATGAAAATATGATTCTAGGTTATGTTTCAGGAAGGATCCGACGTAGTTTTATACGGATACTACCAGGAGATAGAGTCAAAATTGAAGTAAGTCGTTATGATTCAACCAAAGGGCGTATAATTTATAGAATCCGAAACAAGGATTCGAATAATTAGGGAGTTTTTCAACTTCAACATTCCTTTTTTCATGGAGATACAATTCGAAGTTCAAAATTTCAAGAAACTTATTTTCTTCCAAGAAGTAGATTCTTAATTAAGTTAAGGTAAGGAATAACAAATATGAAAATAAGGGCTTCTGTTCGTAAAATTTGCGAAAAATGTCGACTGATCCGTAGACGGGGACGAATTATAGTAATTTGTCCCAACCCGAGACATAAACAAAGACAAGGATAATTTTTCGAAAAGAGATTCTCTAAAGAACCCGATGTACAAATAAAAAAAATCATGTTTTGACATGAAATGGATATATCCATATATCTCTTACTCATATTTATGAGATGATAAAATATGGCAAAACCTATACCAAGAATTGGTTCACGTAGGAATGGACGTATTGGTTCACGTAAGAGTGCGCGTAGAATACCAAAGGGAGTTATTCATGTTCAAGCAAGTTTTAACAATACCATTGTGACCGTTACAGATGTACGGGGTCGGGTGGTTTCTTGGTCCTCGGCCGGTACTTGTGGATTCAGGGGTACAAGAAGAGGGACGCCATTTGCTGCTCAAACCGCAGCAGGAAATGCTATTCGTACAGTAGTGGATCAAGGTATGCAACGAGCAGAAGTCATGATAAAGGGTCCTGGTCTCGGAAGAGATGCAGCATTACGAGCTATTCGTAGAAGTGGTATACTATTAAGTTTCGTACGGGATGTAACTCCTATGCCACATAACGGCTGTAGACCTCCTAAAAAAAGACGTGTATAGGAATAAACTGTGTAGAAATAAACATTGAAGAGATTTCAAGAGAAATAAATGATTCAATGATCTGATCAAGTAATATTACTATGGTTCGAGAGAAAGTAACAGTATCTACTCGGACACTGCAGTGGAAGTGTGTTGAATCAAGAGTAGACAATAAGCGTCTTTGTTATGGACGCTTTATTCTGTCTCCACTTATTAAAGGTCAAGCCGACACAATAGGCATTGCGATGCGAAGAGCTTTGCTTGGAGAAATAGAAGGAACATGTATCACACGTGCAAAATCTGAGAAAATACCCCATGAATATTCTACCATAGTAGGTATTCAAGAATCAGTACATGAAATTTTAATGAATTTGAAAGAAATTGTATTGAGAAGTAATCTGTATGGAACTCGCGGCGCGTTTATTTGTGCCAGGGGTCCTGGATATGTAACTGCTCAAGACATCATTTCACCGCCTTCTGTGGAAATCGTTGATAATACACAACATATAGCTAGACTGATGGAACCGATTGATTTGTGTATTGGATTACAAATCGAGAGGAATCGCGGATATAGTATAAAAAGGCCAAATAACTTTCAAGACGGAAGTTATCCTATAGATGCTGTATTCATGCCTGTTCGAAATGCGAATCATAGTATTCATTCTTATGGGAATGGGAATGAAAGACAAGAGATACTTTTTCTCGAAATATGGACAAATGGGAGTTTAACTCCTAAAGAAGCACTTCATGAAGCCTCCCGTAATTTGATTGATTTATTTATTCCTTTTCTACATGCGGAAGAAGAAACTTTACATTTAGAGTACAATCAACACAAGAGCACTTTACCCCCTCTTACTTTTCATGATAGATTGGCTAAACTAAGGAAAAACAAAAAAGAAATAGAATTGAAATATATTTTTATTGACCAATTAGAATTGCCTCCCAGGATCTATAATTGCCTCAAAAGGTCCAATATACATACATTATTAGACCTTTTGAATAAGAGTCAAAAGGATCTTATGAAAATTGAAGATTTTCGCATAGAAGATGTAAAACAGTTATTGGGCATTCTAGAAAAACATTTCACAATTGATTAACCGAAGAATAATAAATAGATTGAATTTTTTTCATATTTTTTTTTTTTTTAGAAAAAAAACTGGGTTTTGAATCTTTAACCAAATCCATATATTCGGAATAGATTCAGAATTTAATKGAATAGATGTATCTAGGGAGAATTCACTTTGAAGCG